ATCGCCTTGATTCTATTTTATTAAAAAAAATCGGTAAGGATTCCTTCTCTTTTTTTTGGTTGTCCATTACTTAGTATATTATACTTATTTCGACTTATTTTATACTTATTATATTATCCTTATTACTTATTCTATTATAAGTAAATCGAAAAAATAAAGGGTTCTGAAAAATCTGGAAAAATCGAAACTAAGAATAGAAATCTTTGACGAACGGGTCCCGGAATTGTTATTATTTCGACACAAGAAAAGGAATTTTACACACCCTTTTCTTGTGTCGAAGGCTAGAAAGACGAAGAATACTCCCTGTAATTATTTGTTCCCCTCATTTATCCTTCCTTTCTATTCTCCACTTACTTATCTTATGTTTAGTATCTACTCAAATTGAATTTAGAAAACAAAACCTATTCTGTAACATTTTAATCTGACACTGACAATAGGAATATAATTACCCCCCCCCAATTTAGTCCAATTTAGATTGAAAAAAAAAAGGTAAAGACAAATAGTCTTCTTCACAATATACATATTTTGTTTTGAATGCGGTAAAAGCAATTCCTAGAGAAAGAATAGAAACAAGCAAAAGACTTTTCATCCTTTTTTTCATTATACCTAACCTAATTGCCAGGAAGAATTTGTTCTTTTTTACAAATTTGATGTTGATAAATCCACAGATCTAGAAATTCATTTCGGACACTTGAACCTTCTCAAACTGTTTCTTTTTAAGAACCAAAAAGATTTGTGCAAAAACAATAGATGCCAAGAAGAACAAAAGACCTTGGACGCGTAGTGGGTCTTGAAGTACTATTTCTGCATCCCCCTGACCAAATCCACCCACATTAGGATTAATTGTTAATGGTTGATCGAGTTTGATAGATTCACCCTCTGAAACAAGAAGTTCTGGTCCTGGGGGGATAATATCAACCACTTGATGTCCATCCAAGGCATCCGTTATGGTTATTTCGTACCCCCCTTTTTCTTTTCGTATGATTTTGCTTACTATACCTGCTGCCGTAGCATTATAAACAGTATTGTTACTTTTGTTCCCGTCGGGATAAATCTGGCCCCTTCCCCTGTTGCCGCCTACGTATATGGGATATTTTAAGAAATGAACATCCTTATTACTAGCAGGGTCTGGGGAAAGAATAGGAAAGGTGATTTCACTATATTTTTTACCAGGAACAGGACCTATCACAAGAATATTTTTCTTAGTGGGGCGGTAGTTCTGAAAAGACAGATTGCCTATCTTTTCTTTCATCTCGGGCGAAATACGATCAGGCGGGGCTAACTCAAACCCCTCTGGTAAAATAAGAACAGCACCCACATTCAAAGCCCCTTTCTTACCATTAGCAAGAACTTGTTTCAGTTGCATATCATAAGGAATTCTAACAACCGCTTCAAATACAGTATCAGGAAGTACCGCTTGTGGAACCTCAATATCCACGGGTTTATTCGCTAAATGGCAATTGGCACATACAATACGCCCAGTTGCTTCTCGTGGATTTTCATACCCCTGCTGCGCAAAAATGGGATATGCATTTGAAATGGAAGCCCCGGTTATTATATAGATCATGAGCGATACGGAAATGGATCGAGTAATCTCCTCCTTTATCCAAGAAAAAGTATTTCTAGTTTGCATGGTCCAATCATTGATCCCGAAAATTTCTACAATAAAATTAGGTAGGTCACTAGTATAGTTCCCTAGCCACGATTCTGCTATTTACTTTTACTGAAAACTGAAAAAAAAAATGACTGAAACAGAGGAGAAATTGTATTCTCCTGATGGGTAGAAAGAGTAAAGTAAGTACGACTTTGCATGCTTTGCTTATCTCGAAAGTAAGAAAGATTATAATTGAATCCGTGAATCATTTTTCAGTCATTCATTGAATGATAAATAACTACAAGTGACGGAGATACACGATTTAAATAACGAAAGATCCAATATTTAAAAATTGTATCTAGAATGACCGGAAAGGTAGAAACAAGACCAGATATAATTTGATCATTATGAGCAAATCCAAAATCTTTGTATATAGAGCCAATCATTAGTTCCCAACCGTGGGGCGAATGAAATCCTATACATAAATCTGTTAATAAAAGAATAGAAAAAGCTTTTATTGTGTCGCTTAAATTATATAGGAATTCTTGAACCCAAGAGTTAAGAATAAGAAGTTCTTCATTCCCCAAAATAGAATAACCACTTAGAATAACGAAACAGATTAGATTGGTCGAGAAGTGCAAAATCGTATGGATATGATCCTCATTGTGCAGCTTGATCAATTGGATCGTTTCTTTTTGGATTCCTATACGAAGCTTTTGTAGATGTGTTTCCGGGTATTCTTTTATCATTTCGTCCAACAGGAAGAGTTCCTCTACTTCTATGAATTGTTCTAGAATACTCTTTTCTTGAATATCATTCAAAAAAGTTTCGGATTGCCTAGTATCCCACCAATTAGTAATCCAAGATTTCAGACTTTTATTAAATGAGAGAGAGATCCACCAGGGCAAAAATACTATAGATGCAAGATATAGAAGGGGAGTGAATGCTTTCTTTTTTGCCATTTTTTCATCTGTGAGTTGTTAATGAACCCACCTCATTCGTTGACTTTATGTGATCTAATCTTTCTATCAAGCATGCCTTTCATTATATTATAAAGTAGGGGCCCATGAATCTATTCTCTGTTTTTTTTTGATTCAGTGCTTAGCCCTTGAATCTAATTGAATCTAAAAAGAATACAGAATATAGAAAATAAGAATCCACTTTGAATTCGAATGAAATATATATATTATTGTTATATTGATATTGTTATTGTTTCCAGATATCTCAATTGATCAAATTCGAAGCAATTGCCCTCTTTTGATAACTGCCCGAAAGAACCGCTTCAAATAATAAAGATTGTTCTATTCAGATTTTGAGACGAAGGAGCGCCCTGTCTATATCAAGATCGCAATCAAATATGTCGAAAATTTTCGCGGGTTATCTAAACTATATATAGTCTAGAGTCCAGCAATAATTGAAAAAAAAATTAGGAAAAATATTATGCTGATCAAAAATGAGTGACAAAAAAAGACAGAAAAGGTATCATTACGTTTATCATTATGTTATAAGAAAGAAATCCACTTGTTTAGTTCTTTAGTTCTTAAGGAGCACAAAAGAAAGGATAAAAGGGGAGGGGCCGATTGAGAAAAGAAAAGTAGAGAAAATTTACAAGATATGATCTATCTGTATCTCACGTATCAACTCCAAATATTGCAAATAAAAAGCGAAAGTCTTTATTTCGAAATACTTTGATATATGAGATGAATCCAGTATTTCGATTTCTTGCTTATTTTGTTACTGAATTAAGTTGAGCGGTTTTACATTTACAGACGCATAAAAAACGATTTTTGTGGACAAAAAAAACAGTTTTTTTATGTTATGACTCTTCCGTATACGTCCGCTTTGGTTTGAATGGGCATTCTGAAGAAACTTCAGTTTAGTTCTGCTATAGAAAAAAGAGGATTCTTGGATTGAACTTTTTCCTCCCGGCGAGAAAGCTTTTATTCTGCAATTCATTTCAAAAGACTTCAATCGGTACACGCAAAAAATAGGCCAATTCAGCAGCTTTTTGTTCAATTTCGCGGGGAGTCAAATTCTCATCAGTACGAGTCAAGGGAACGGCCCCCTGGCCTCTGATTTCCATATAAAGGACACGACGAGCATAAATACCCTCTTTAACTTCTATTCTGATGGACTGAATATCTTTCATAAGGAATCGTAGAAAGATGCGACGATTTTTTCCAGGAAAACCCCAACGAAAAATACATACTATTCCCTCCTTTCTATCGAATCGATCATAACCACTGCCTACATTCCAAAAAATTGTGCACCACAAATAGGAACTAATAAAGAGGCCTGCGATCCCATAGAAAGACATCACGATTCCTTGTGGAAAAAAAACTATTTGCTGAGACGGAAATAAAGATATCAAATTCCTACCAAGATAACTAGAAGTTCCAACTAATAAAAACCCTAATGAACCAAAAAAAAGGATAAAGGCCCAGCAGAAATTGCTTGTTTTTCGAGATCCCACTATAAATTCTATCCATATAGATTCTGATCGCCAACTCATACATACTAGATCCAGTTGCATTTTATTCGAATTGAGAGAATAACCAAAAAAATTCGACTTTACTTTTTTTGTTTCCGAAGTAACTCTCATCAACTAGGACTATTTTGATATGAACTTTTCGAAGGAATTCATCAAATTGCTTCGATCTAAAATCATCCCCTTTATATGATCGCCTATACGGATCTACTAGATATATAGACTTTAATTTCATACATCCGTTCGGTACCGATCCACTTGCTATAATTCATTTAACCCTATACCATGTTTACGTATGCATAAGAGGGGCTTTTTCATTTATGTTCGGTTCGGGTAAGCCGGATGTTCTACAATATTCTACTAAATAGGTATCCATGACATCTAAGTCTTCAAAAAAAAATAGATAAGATTTGGTCTTGGCCCCATCGAATCTAAAAAATCTTAGTTTTTTGAACATACAAAGATAAAGAAGCCATTGCAATTGCCGGAAATACTAGGCCTACTAAAGGCACAAAAATAGAGGGAAAACTGCTGAAGGTTGTCATAAAATGGGTACCTCAATTTAATATTTGTACCTGTTATTGTTATATTGTTTAGTTAGAAATATATCTTATAACGATTATATTATAATTCGTATATTATACTAATTATATCTAAATACTAAGTATATCTAAGCGAGTCTATATATCTAATAGATATCTAATAAGTGCAAGGAATGTAGAATTAAATAAAAGGACTTGCCCATCTTTTTAAATCAAATAAAATAGGTGTATATGATAAGATAATCCACTTTCTTTATTATCTTACTTTATTCTTACTTTTCTTATTATTCTATTGTTCTTGTCTTCTAATTAAAATTTTTGAATTTACTAAAGAAAGAGTTTATTACAAATTGTCGAAAGATTCGATTCGTTAGAATCCGATCCAAGAACAGGGATTATTAGTAAAAATAGAATTTTCGGGAGATATAGAAAGATGCAAAACTCTATATTTCTATTCTATTTTTTCTCTATTTAAATTATATATACATACGCAATAGAGGAAGATAAAATTCGTTTTATTTGTCTCTCCAAATTCGAATTTCATTTCACAGAAGGAAAAATTCGCTTTTTATCTTGTTGCTAGAGGTTTACTCATTAGTAATATCGGATAATGATAATAATAATTATCCACATAATTTGTTTTTCGACAATTCCTTTTTTTGTCACAAAGTCAAAGCCCGCGTAATGGGCTTTGACTTTGATTCTGAGAAACTAACTAACTACCTTTTCACTACAAATAAAAAAATTTCACTTAAGACTCTACTTGATTGAATTTTGATTCAACGGAAAAAAACCGTGGAGCTGAACTAACTCACTCAGAACACCTTTTAAAGGATTACGTGGTACGATTGGATCGAATAAACCCTTATGGAATAAATATTCAGCCGCCTGTGAACCTTCCGGTATTGTTTTATTCAATGTTTGCTCAATTACTCTTTTACCCGCAAATGCAATATAGGCATTGGGTTCAGCAATAATGATATCCCCCAACATACCAAAACTCGCAGTCACTCCACCAGTAGTAGGAGATGTAAGAATTGATACATAAAATAACTTTTTATTTGATTGATAATCATATAAAGCGGAAGATATTTTAGCCATTTGCATCAAGCTCAAACTTCCTTCTTGCATGCGTGCTCCTCCGGAAGCACACACTAGAATAAGAGGTAAAAAATTATTGGTAGCATATTCGATCAAACGGGTGATTTTCTCGCCTACTACGGATCCCATACTCCCCCCCATAAACTGAAAATCCATAACCCCGATTGCTATAGGAATACCGTTTAGTTGACCCGTGCCTGTTTGAATAGCCTCAGTTAATCCTGTCTTTCTTTGATAAAAGTCAATACGATCTTTATAAAGCTCTTCTTCAGACTGAAATTCAATGGGATCCAGAGAGATCATGTCTTCATCCATAGGACCCCAAGTGCCTGGATCAATCGAAAGTTCGATTCTATCTGAACTCCTCATTTTCAAATGATATCCACATTGTTCACAAATATTCATTTTTGAATTAAGCGATTTCTTATAATTTACTCCATAACAATTTTCGCATTCGCATTGAACCCACAAATCCTTGTATAGATCGAGATCATTAGAACTTTCTTTTAGAGTTAAATCATTACCATTTTCACGAGTTATTATATCGAAATTCTTGCCTTCACTACTATTTCCACCTTCGCCGCAAATGTAATTATAAATATAATTATCATTGGAATTGTCACTACCACTTAAAATGGAACTATCAATACAGATTTGAGAACGAAGATAAGAGTCAATACAACTATTAATGTGATTATTCCAACCATAGTTAGTATCATTATCATCCAAGTTAAAATGATAGTGGGACTCATCATTTTTCGATCCATTATTCATAGAACTAGAATTATGATAACTATAAAAAAAACTTTCTAGTTCACTCAAAAAAGAATGATCATTGTTAAGCTCAAAAATTTGATTTTCACTATCAAAATATATGGAATAACGGTCCTGATTACTATCCCTAATTAAAAAGGTGTCATCAGAAATGAAATTCCGAATGTCTTTGACGTCAACTAAATGATCAACCTTACTGTAATAACTAGAGCTGTCACTACAATCATGAATGTTTTTATCCGTATCATTTCTAGTCGGGTCTTCGTTTACAGTAGTATTTTCAACAGGACCAAGGTGGCTATCCATTGATTTACTTAGCCCACATCTGTATTCTAATTCTCCCTTAGACAAGATCAAATTGAACCATGATTTTTCCATAGAGCTTTCTTGCCTCTATTTCCATGAAAGTACAGTAGATGAATAGTCATTCGATGAAAAATCAATTGAATATTTTATTTCCTATCAGAATACGCATACTAGATACAATCACTAGGGTTATTAACGAACAATGAGTGAATATTGAAAGAAACGATTCCCTTTTGTGAGAACCTGGAGTAGCAGTTCATTCTATATGATAGAGCTCTTTTTTCTTTTGAATTAGAAATATCAATTTTCAATTAGAAATAGTGATTTCCCCATGTTGTGTAAAATCCGCACTGAAAAAATGGAAAAAAGAAATTTTTCTCCTATCAAGAACCTTTTTCGTAAAATCTCGTCTACTAATACAATACAATAAGTTTCTATTCCAACACGGAGCCAAAAGGACAACATACAGGATGGGTAGAAGAAGTTGTGATGCTTGGCTCGATCCATGATCCGAAACCGTGGTATATAGGATAGAAAAGAATACACCAATCCTAAGGATCCATACATAGGATTAATTATGGACCCAGGAGAAAATTTGAGTTGTGTTTAGTCTTTTATTTTTGTATTTTAAATCTTGTATATCTAGATAAAAATATATCTATCAAAAATATAGACAATAGAATCGGCTCAATCCT